TTTTTTTCAAGCCTTTACTTTCTCACTCTAGACCCAGTCTAAGTCCCCATAGACTGAATAGCAGTGCTCTTGTAAGGGGGTAATATCTAGTAGGATAAAACCAGTTTCATCCTGTTCTTCTGCTTTCGAGCTTGTTGCAGTTGGAGGTACTTTACTTCTACCTGCCATGACTTCTCCCAGCTAGCCATTTTGAGTGCTTCCGCCTTTTAGTCGTAAACCCCGTAATGTGGATACAACCGGGGTTACTGATCAAAACTATCCCCTCGCTTCCCTTGAGATCGATTACCCTTCCAAAGGATTTAGCAAGGAGCTAAACGGTTTAAAAGCTCCCCTCTCTAGCGAGCCAGCAATAGAATAAGCTTTGGCTTATTTAATATGCTTATGGCGGAATAAAAAACTAAAACTTTCCCGTTATGATATGGGAAAATCTCATATTTTATTTAGAGTTCCGTTCCAAGGCGGTCCATTCGAGGCTATAAAGAAGGCTAAGTAGATGTCTTTATCTGGGGAAGTGAGTTTGCTTAAGCTATTTGGAGTTCACCTCCATTTCCTCTCCTATTAAGTCGAGTGCTTCTGCCCCTGCTTCTGTTTTGGATGGGTATTGAGAAGGAGTGGAAGTTGCAATCATAAGCTGAGCACATCCTCTTCTCTTGAGAATTGTCAACCATATAATATAGTTGGGCTTGCTTTCGATGATGTCGATCCAACCAATCCAATTAAAGTTGCTCTAACTGAGTTAGCCTTGTTTTGTTTAGCTTTTGTTTCAATAGCTTTCATTACTGAGGGGCCCAATCCTAAGAATAAGAGTATCAAAAGACTCGATCTATCCGACCTTACCATAGTCTCCCTCGAGGCGCGGTCAACCTAGCAGGTGTCATACCTTCAAAAGAGATGGCTCAGACAGATTAGCTATAATGCGCAGTTAGATACTTCGATGGCTCGTTTTCGAACTAGCTGTGTTAAGCATATAGCTAGCCTTCTATTACCTTATTTCTCCAAATTTATGAATCCATAATTGTTGCCATTAAGTCTCTGATTAGCGATAGGGGCCGTCATCCAACATGCTTCTATCTAAGTGATTTCATACCTTATTCCCTCCGCCACCCTCACCCTTCTAAGCTCCTTTGCCCTATGCCTTTAGTTAGTCTGCTTTGAATGATCATTTCACTCTTCGAAGGTGAGCGAAGTACTTCGAGGGATTAGATGGAAGGAACCTCTGCTAAGAATGGAATACAATTATTTGTGTCCTTATTTAGCTTTCAAGTGGGAGAGGACTTCCATAGAGTGAGCCCTTCGATCGCGGTGCTCATCTTACCACCCTAACTACTAGCGCAGTCCAACTTATCCCTGCTAACCCACAACTAAAGCACCATGACTCTTTGATTCCGAAATGCGGCCGAGGGCATCGGAAAGGACACATCACACGCCCTAACTCCACGAAGGGATGGATGGAATAGACAGGCGCAAACCGTTGACCCTAATCTTACCAAGATATACAGGTATTCAATCCAGAATGGGCACAGAAACTGTTCAGGAAGTGAATAAAGCAGAAAGATACACATTAGTATTGGACTTAACCCCAGAGGAGAAAGAACCACCTCCGCTTGTCCTAGAGCTAGCCTCAGAGTAATAAGAAGTTTATGTTAACCATACCACTAGGACAGGAAGGGTCTATCAACCGCCTCATTTGCAAGGCTAAGAAGAGCAAGAATCTATTATGCCTTTCGCTCAGTTATGAGCCAGTAATAGAACTGGAATTTGACTGGATTGAGACTCGCGGTGCTTACACCTCTAAAGTCAGCCTCGCTCAACAATTCCTCGATACCAAAGCAAAAGTTATCTTTCGATCCCAAGGAGTTCATTACCTATTATTGTTGGCTATTCCAATGCCAATGCCAATGATAGAGAGATTAGGGGAATATACTGACCGAGAAGGAAGAGAGAGTCAGACCCTAAATGCTTACGGGACAGAGAGGAGATACGCTAGTGAGATGCGCAGGTGTATGAGCTCTGAGATGTGTAGGTAGAAAGAGAAGAAGCCGTTCCAACTGGTCCTATCATCCTAGGGTAGTAGTCAATCCGATGTAGCTAATCCGACCGGCATTAGTAGACGAGTACAAATGAATATAGTAGCCCTATACAATAGACGGGAGTTCCATTATAAATTATATGTAAAAAGTAACCTACCGGCCTATTAGTTTACAAAGTCAACATCGGATAGTCTTCTTAACAGCTGTACTAATGCCGTTCGCCTTGACTTTAGTCATGTAGAGCATTCTATTTTGGCATAGGAGCCTTCTAGGCCTACTGACTCTTATCTAAAGGGGCATATCGAGATCCCTTAGCCCACAAAGCCCTTGACTTTCCTTCTCTGCTTCGCACCCTTCGTTACCCAGCCCATCGCTAACGCTCAGCCTCGTCTTTTGATTTGACCTATTTCCCTCTTTCTCTATTTAGGATAGAAAGCATAAGGTCGCAAGTGAAGCTTCTGGAGAGAGCAATGAAAGAGTGAGAATTGGACCCATAACATTGACACAGGGAGAATCAATTGCTTGGTTTCCCACAGGCAGAAAAGGACTTGGCCAGGATGTAAACTGTAAAATGAAAAGAAAATTGTAGTATCCAAAAGGGCAGCTAAGCTAGCAATCCGAACAAGAAGATCTTCCCGTGGACTCAACAGGGTTCACGAATCTTATCAACTATTTACATTAAGTAAAGTTGGAATAGATCCCAGACTTCATAGGGAGATAGCCACCACTACAACTACTTTAGAAAGGACCGAATGGCGTGCCTTATACCTTTAAAATGAATGGTGGGGAGACCTGAATCGCTTTTGTAGCTCCGGATTTCCTCTAAGCCGAAAGGGTCGAGGCAGGAAGGAGAACGCTATATATACACCTCTTTGTACCTGGGACTAGACATAATAGCTTGATAAAGGCTCGGGAAAGTACGTTGTGTATTTTATAGCACACGAGATAGGCTTGGCTTAGAGCCTACACCAATCTATCTGTTCTATCTGTAATAGTTCGATCTGTCTTCCTGAGATGAGAATTTGTTTTGAAATAGCTAGATTAGATTAGAACTGGCCGCCTTGCCTTGGCTTATTGTGTGATTTTTGAGCAGGAGCGAGCTGTCTTTGGCACAATCTGTACTGTAGCCGGGAAAGGTTCACAAGCAGTGGTTATGAGCCGTATCTCGCATCTAAAGCCAATCCATTTACAAGTGAAATCTTGCCCAACTCCAACTACAAGGAAAGAAAGGGGTGAGGTGCTCATTATGTATAAATTGGGTCTATCGGAACCATGGGCGGCGAAAACTAGGATGGAATCATAGGTAAGGGATGACATAACTGGGGAGTCGGAATGGCAGATCCGTTTTTTTCCCAACATTATGAAATCTTCAACTTGTAGTCCACCAAGAGGCTAAATCCTCTCCTGACTGACGTCTGAGCCCAGGTTTGTAAACCAGCCATTCAATGGAAGACTTTGTCCTCTTATTTATGTTAAGCATTAGGGTCCTTCACATAATCTCTAACCGTGCCCCTTCCTCAATGAGTCACGAGCGAGCCATGCCACATTGCATGGGAGGAACTGATCCTTCACTTCCCTTTTGAGCTTTCGATTCTAGACCGCTTGATATCATATCTTACCAGCCCCACCACCTCGTCAATATTATCGGGTGGGGATATTCTTTCTACTAGAAAACGTTGATTTATCAACCTTCTTTGCCAAAGTAATGATCTTTGACAGAGAGAATCTTTTTTAATAAAACTTCACCTTTCTCATCCTTCTTCAGAATCATACGCCTATGATGAGACGGAACCGAGGGTAACCGGACCGAGTGAGAGAAACTGGTACCGCATTGTCAGGATGAACGAATTCATCACCACCATAGGCCATCATCAAGGATGAAGCTGCTTGCTTAAAATATAAAGCGCAGAACAACCACCCGGATTTCCGACCAAGGTGAACAATGCGAATAACAACAAGATGGATCCCCACACAGAGTTCATTGTTCAGACCATCATCACTAAAGCACCTTTTGGTATGTATTGCCCCCTAAAGATCAGATCCACCAGACGAGAAACTCAATTCCGCACTGCTGCTGAGTCGTCGGACTTATCCACCAAGGGATTCGTGGAATTTCTATGGATTGCGTTGGGGGAAATCTACCAAAGCTAGGCAGATAGATAGACTCCTTTCCCGCTGGCTGCTAAGGGAGAGTAAGAAAATCAAATGATTGTTTTTTAATCAGCGCCTCCTTTTCTTTTGGGTATGCAGGTACTACGAGTCCTCTCACTACCAACCAGCAGACATCATCTGGCTGGTCTTGCCGGTATCAACAACAAGAAAAAAACAACCAAATGGAAACAGCAATTAACTATGGCTCTTGGCCCAGACAACGTCCTAGGCGTCGGGGAGATCGGAGCAACAAGGAACGCCTAGACGACGTTTTTCTTCCTGGGCTGCAGTAAGCAGATCGAGAGGTCGTTCCGCCCCTTGTCCCCGAATATGGGTAATATGTTCTCATAAATTCTAGCTTCAATCTGACCTAGCTGGCGAGCGATCCCAGTTCGCGGCAGAGAACAAGACAGCAAGCGAGCGTACCTTTGTTCGCTTCTTCTCCACCAAGCACGGAAGTTTAAGGATAACTGTAGGTCGGTGGCTACCTAAGGAAACTCCGATTCGATCCGCCCCCCAGCTGGGAGGCATCTACCTCATCCCGATCACAAGGAGAGGTTCACCATGATGGGGGTACTTTTCTTTTTTCCCTTCCGGAAAGAATGAAATGCATAGGGGACCATCCTTTTGTTGTGTTGCGGCATGCTCCTCAGATTTACGGATTCGCAGGGGGCCTCAGGCCCTACTTAGTTGACTGACAATGACAAAGGCTTGCGAAACTAAGTAGGGCCTTTTGAATTGAATCTTAAGTAGTCTATCAGTGGTGCAAAGCGGCTTTGTGCCCCTTTTCAGTAGGGGAGCGAATTAGACCTTAGAAAGTCAGCGAACAGCGGTTCTTCTATGTAGGTATGGCCTTCCCCCTTGACTCTCCTAACGTCGAGCTAAGTGACTTCGTAACCTTTGCGTAGCGTAGTAGAATGAAGGCTACGCACGGACGCTCTCTTATCTATTAGCCTAAGCGTCTTCGCTAACTCGCTCGCCTACTATACTATACCCTACTATACAATACATTAGTAGGGTAGGCTAACCCATAGGTCCTTAGTAGCGTTGACAAAGAAGAACAGCCGGTTAAAAGACAGTGAATCTTTATAAATATAGATTTATAAAAGATTCTAGAATAATGAATAAGATATTTTATATAGGCCAGCTTGACAAGCTACCCTTCCTCTTGATCTTAGGTGCGAAGAGAAAGATCTCTTTTTTATGACTTCCACTTATCTATCGATCCCGGCCCGGAAAAGTGACCGACCAGGGCCCTCTTTTTGAATGAAAGAAAGGCTTTATGAGCCCTAGCCCTGTAAGCCCACACCTGTGTAGAGTAGATCGTTCAACACCTGCGGCACAAACCCATTTTTGACCTATTGGTCCTAGTATCATAGGCGACCGAACGGCCGCCCCCTAATTACTAGACCAACCTGCTGTAATAATTCCATAAACACCTAACGAAGATATGGCAAACAAATAAAGTAGCCCTATGTTCGAATCTGACAATACCATACCATAATCAAAAGGTACAACGGCCCGAGCGACCAGACTTAACATAAATGTAGCCACTGGAGCCATTCTAAAAAGGGAGAAATTAGCACTACTTGGTGAAATAGGTTCTTTTAGAATCAATTTCAAACCATCTGCTAGAGGTTGTAACAATCCGAACGATCCCACTACATCAGGACCCTTTCGACGTTGCACAAAAGCCATTACTTTACGTTCTGCTAGCACTAAAAAGGCAACTCCTAGTAGAAGTGGTAGAATTATTCCAAGTATTTCAGCTGGAACAGCTATGTACGTTTTCGATTTTCTATTCACTCATGATCTGGCCTGGTCGACCCAATCATGATATTGAAGGATGGGACCTTTTCTCGAAAAACCCTGTATCTCGACATACGGGCATTCTTTTCGATCTTGTACCCAGCAAGAAAACGAATGCGCGAACCTCCGTAAATAAAGTTTCGCGCAGCTCAATCCCTTGCTTGTTCGCTTCGCATAGGCTACACAAGCGGTACACTGAACACCAAGCCAATCTCGAAGAAAAAAGTGAACTACACGCAACTACATCTCCAGATTCCATTCAAAGGGCCCTGACGTGAGCGGACGCTTTGTCATTAGAGTGTTATAACCTTACCTTAAATAACGAGAAAGGCTTTTTTATTTGTTTACTCAACTCGTAAAGGCAAACAAAAAAGGGATCCGCCTCGAATCAAAACGATTTCCCCTCTCCCAGAGGGCGAACCTCCAAGTAAAGCGCGCTAGCGCGCTTTACCAAGGGGGCTCGAACGCCGTTGCTTGTTTGGGTCGCCTTAGCGCATCCGTTTTCTTGCTCGTTAGCGCTCCTTAGCACAAGCACTAAGTAAGCCCGTGAAGGAAAGGCCTTTCTTTTCTACGCTACGATCTTTCTTCTCTTATGAAATTTCTAGTTACAGAAATAGATCATTTCTAAACAGGAATCTTAGGATACCACCACTAATAGAAGGACAAGGACCGGAGACTTGAACACCAGCCAGATAGGCATTCACCAACAAAGACTAGCACATCGCTTACTGATGAAAGACCGTCTGCTGGATACACCATTCCTACTACTGCTGAATCGAACAAAATAGCGATTCTGAAAAAAATTCTTTTAGGAGTTGGGGAATCTAGGCCTAATCTATTAGAATAGGTCTAGGCTGGCAGGTCGAAGCCTAAAGACTTTCAAGGTCAAAACCATTCCGCTCGAAAACCAGCCTTCAAAGAAAGTCAAAGACTGGCGGACCGCATACGCGCTTACTTTTTTTTGTTTGATAGGCTGATCCCTAGGCTGAAACTGATATGCTTCTATCACACTCTTCTTTCGCCCCAATGACGATGAATTAGGGTTGTAGAGCGGGTCAATCCTTGGAGCTTTCTCCATGCCCGACAGAGAAAACTTGGTGCGAATCGGGGTACATACGCTCCTGCTCGTCTAACTAATGTACTGATGTAATTCCACGCAAATATGGCTGCCCGGAGAATCCGTAGCTGCTAAGGAAGAGGGTCGAGCCATAACGGATTGATGTGGCGTAGCGGCGACTGGAATCGATCTGAATGAAGCTTCAAGCGTAGTTCTGGGGCTTCTCCTATACCCCGCCTATATGGAGTGGAGGAAGATTAGGTGGGGAAGGTCATAGTGAAGTCAGCAAGCTGGAAAGTTGCCGCCCCTCTTTGATTGTGCACAGCCCCTGCCACGAGACACCTAATCGAAGAAGCGCCTTCCTATCATCTTTTTGATAATTCAACATCCAGTTCATAGAGAACTGCCTACTCCCACCCCGACCGAGAAAGAGATCTAAGGCTTCTTTGAAGAAAGTAAAGCAGGAATAGATGGCCTGCCCCTAGCTCTCAAAAATCTCTATATTTTGCTATCAAAGGAGTGCTTTCATTCCCTGCCACCCGCTTTTATAATTGGCTGTTCCTTATCGGCATCTCAAGAAAAAATCTTTCATGATCCATTCTTCCGGAATTGGATAGAGAATAGTTGGGATATTCCACTGGGAGGGAGAGGCGGGGGTGACATCAGAAGTAGGATCGTCGAACGGATAGCAGCATCACATTGAGAATTGACTCGTCGGATTAACCACTTAGACGGAGAGTTCCCCATATTCCATTTCATTGGCAACCGAAATAGATCTAAACAGCGTGCCCGGAGCGCTTCCAAAATGAATTGAAAAGTCAAATCAATGAAAGGCCCAGATGTAGCCTTTGTGTGCGGAGCAAGCCTACACTGGCTGAGATGAAGAAAATGTCGACACCGATGAAATGTTTGAAAACATAGACAGCGGAAGAAGTCACTCTCAATCCGATCTAGCAAGAAATGCTATACCGAAAAAGTCAAGCGAGAGAGCTCATTAAGAAGGCCATCTTCCATCCGCCTTTTAGTTTTAGATAGGGCGAGGCTAGTACGAGACTCCGAACCACGACGGATCTTGTCTTAGGAAATAGAATGGGACGGGAGGCCTATCTGACCTTTTGTTTGATTCCATTTTCCAACCCTTTCTTTAGAACCAACCTGGAATGCAAACAAGGAAGGAAAGGGCTGAAATCTCCATATCTGATCCAGCAAAAAAAACCTGACCTTAGCAGTGATAGAGATAGCATAGCTGTAGACAGGGGGAGGGCCCGGATTACCTTTTCTATTAGAATAAGGAAGGGAATCGCTTTGATTGCGACAGCTTATCGATGCTCGTTAGCGGTGAAGTCCCTCAAACCAGAAGTTTCAAAAGGGGCCTACGAGAGAAATGAACTTTACATACTGATATCGCATACCGAAGGGAAGGCCTAATTGTACCACTCCCCCTGACCTTCCGCCTGAACTGATAGAAGTTGGCTTGAGCTGAGCGTCTCTTACAAAAAAGGTGCCCTAGTCGCCTCGGTGGAATGCATTGAAGAAAGGAATCCACTCTCAACCCTTTCATTTTATTTAATAGAATGGTAAGCCGGTCTTATTCTTTTATACGAGTAAACAACTTCTGCTCTAACTCCTTGAGGAAAAAGTCTTGCATCTCGCCCAACTCCTACAAAGCCCACCCCCGAAGGAGAAAAGGAAGTTATCAGCACCGATGTTACTAACCTTATGCTTCGCCAATCTTTATATGCCACGGGGGTTGAATCCGTTGCAAGCCTATCTTCCGAACCCCGCATCAAAGTCTTGTCACCGTGCCCGCTTGGGGTCTGTCTGAGTAAGGAAAGAGCTCGTAGCCACGTTATCGGTCTTGTCTTGTTGATAACCTTGAGACCGGCGAAGACTGCGCTCCAGCTGGTGGTGAAGGAAAGGGGGAAGGAACTATAGAATAGAAGGAGCTGGACATGAACCGTCACGGTCTTTCTGGTGAATCAGTGCTGTTTGCATTGCACTCATAGGCTCTGGGACTGATGACCTTACTCTTCTAGTCTTTTCCAGTAAGCCTTGTTGGATGACTCAGAGCTCTTGTGCTCCCTCTTTTCAATATCCCTTTGCTGTCTTCGTAACCGCAGTGAGAGTAGGAGCTCAAGCAGTTGCCGCTGCAAGACTAGCCGCTCTTGAGTAAATAGCAGCTCTTACCGCGCTTGATGGTGAATAAGCCTTGGAATCAGTGTTGAGAAAGCATCCAATTGCTATTACAAAAGCATATCCCTTATCTAATTAGAAGGAACTTCTTTCCGGCGAAGTGACAGCGGGGAAGGAAAGCAGGGGACTGATTACACTAGTCAGACATGCCCAGAAGAGGATAAGATCAGAAAAGGGCACAATGCCTCTTGAGATTGTTGAATAAGCTATTCATCAATGCTCGAGTCATATTCTAGTAGACAAACTCTCTTCTTATGTCCACCGGGGAAAAGAATACAAAAAGATTGATAGGCCCTTCCCTTCTCTCTCTCCGAATCTTGCTCCCTCATTCCCCTCCATTCGGCTATCGATATTTGCGGAGTTGAAGGCTTAGGCTTAGGTCTAGGTCTTCGCACCGTCTTGGAACCTTTTTTCTGAGCTTTTGACAGTTGAGTCTCGGACGCTAACTAAGGAGACTACTGCATCTCGCTCTTATTATAAATAAAAAAAAACAATAAAAAAGAAGACAGGTTGCCCTGCCCTGTCAGTCTCGAGCTCGAGCTCGAGGTCGTCTTTCTTGTCTCACACAAGAGAAGCCTTCTTTATACAGACAGGAGTTAGATAAGCATGTAGCTTATGGCTTTATCCTATAGATATATATAGAAAAAAAGAAACGAGGATCAGTCTTCATCCTTTCGCTTTTCAAAGTGAATGATCCCCTCGCTCTTAACCTTTATGTGACCGCAATAGCAAGGGACAGGAGCTCCCCCTAGCTCAGTAAGCAAGTGCTACAAACCTTTGAAACTAGAGTAAAGGTACCCAGGGACATAAAATGCTAGGTTGTGAGGAAGTGAATCGGTTCTTACCTGACAGTTCCTAGAATTGGAAAAAAAGGTTTTGCACGTGAATCAGAAAAGGAAGAATACGATCTTGTCGCAATTGAATCAATCCGTAACTGCAGCTATTGAGTCTGCTGTGGGAATAAGCGCCTAGAAGAGAGCTTTCACTGGCTTTTTCTTACTATGAGGATGGATGTAGATATAAGTCGTCTCTTGGCCAGGGCATTAGCAGAGCAGCTTCCACTCCTCCCTTCGATAAGCTTCCCTTTTTGGGCACTGGACCTAGTTACCGCTCCATGGGAACATCTATAGATTCCGCTATCGGGAAAGTCAGGCATGGAATCACGCTAAGGTAAGGTTTCTATCTCATCCATCTAGAATAGGATCTACTCTATCTATTTGATTTTCCACTTCTGCCTGGCTGACTGAATAAAGAAATGGAACCATAGCTAAGACTGATCGATGAGCCTTCTCTCTCCTTGATCTGTCTAGTTCTATTTTGACTAATCCGAATCTGTGGACTGAGTGAGTAGCTAACTAAAATAGAATATTTGAGGATATAGGAGTGGGGCTATTCTTCGCACCGAGAAAATCTGTTGTTAATCTCGTTATCTCCACGGGCGCTGGGTTAAGGGCAGAATCAGACCTTGGGGAACCGGTACGAAAGGGAGCTAGCTAAGGCTGCAAGCCAAGAAAGGCAGCATAGTTGGCCTTTTAGAAAGGAAGCCAACTCTTGTTCGACGTAGGGTAGAGTCACTTATTTCATTCCCTGGGCTTTCCATCCTATTATGGGGCTTGAATGCGGGTCTTTGGCTAGAGACGGAGACTTTCCCAGTGAAAGCGCTGGCGTTCAGTTTGGTTGCGTGCTTTCCTATCTCTTTCCCTTCCTTTCTTTGGTAGCATGGTTAACGGTAGCATGTTTGCTAGTCTTGTCGGACGCGGAGCTCTACTAGGCTTGACCGTGGGAAATTTACTTATTCTTGCTCAAGTCAAGTGGAATCAGTTTCATTTGGCTCTAGACTACGATTCGATAGAGAACGATTTGGCACATCTTCGATTTCCTGGTATGAAAGTAGTTAGGCTTGGTTTTCTTTGAGTTCAAGATATTCGGCATAAGCCGTCTTTGCTTTTGCTCTTATCGATGTGATCCTTGTCTTTAGCTTGGGACTTAGCTTGGCACCAGGGCGGCTTGCTTACCTACCTTATGACTTTCGGACTTTCTTCTTTTCTGTTAGCACGCATCCAGTGACCGATGAATCTGTTGTCGGAATAAGCGTAAGCGCAGCAAGAGAATTCGCTGCTTTTGTGCCCTACTTTAAAAAGCGTGATAACTGGGTTGGCTTTCAAAGAGAGAGACTATCACTGGATTGCTTGCTCAGTTCCTCAATAAAATGTCCCATTTGACTTCCTGACATTTTCAAGAGCTTGAATAAAAGGCTTACCCGCTTCAACTTCAAAGAGGATTTATCACGGGATTGGTGTAACTGTCTTTCTCCCACTCGATGGATTGCTCCTATTGACCTAGCTGTCTGACTCGCTGTCTAGCCCGCTCTCCCTGACTTTCTTTTTTCTCCCTAGCTTGAAGGAGGGAGAGGCGGACCCCTAAAACTAGATGGCAGAAGAGAAGGCAATGCCTCCTCGTTCTTCGTTTTCGATTTGCTTGTCCATTTTTTCATTTTCACGTGAAGGAAGCAAAGCAACCTTAGTCTTAGTCTGCCCTATCTTTTTTTTCGAATATCCCTTTTCGAAGCTTCGAGCCAAGGCAATCCGGAGACCAGTACGGACAGCCCAAGCCCAGAGTTCAGCAGTCAAGTTTGTAGCTACTCCAATTCTAGCTGCATAACCTCGAAGCCAGACGCCCTATCTTCCTCGATCCCACTCATGTTCGGATTCACTAACCATTCCCTTTCTCTTTTTGCATGTATGATTTCTTGGTCGGTCGCTTCCTTTCGCTTTCATGCGGAAGGCCCCCTACCGGCCAGAAAGAAAGAATTGTTTTAGATAGTATAGAGCGGCTATGGTGCCATTTGCGAAGAAATGAGTTTATGCGCTTTCTTTACTACTACGCTCTTTCTCCCGTCTCGGACGTGATTCGTATTTGATGCTCTTATCGTATTGGATGCTTGATTCCTTAGCAGAGCTACTGATTTTAGATGCGGAACCAGAGCAGAGCTAATGGCTCACTTCACTACCTTAAGCCCAAGCTGGGACATTCTCTTAAGCTTAAAAAGAGTCTTTCTTTCCTGGGATAAGTGGAACTGTTTACTTATATTTGAACTACTCCGAATTCTTTTCACTCTTTATGACACTAGTTCAGTGGCATCTATCTTGCTCAGTTGTCTTCCTTTGGTCTGTTGATACTCTCTTTCTCCCTCGGAAAACCGGAACTTGTAAGCAGAGTTATTCCCCAACTAGGACTTGCGGGCGAGCTACCCTTGGTTTAAAGCCCTGGTTGAGAAAGACTTTTCTTTACTAGCCGTTCCCTCTACCTGTCTACCGAGCTTACTAGTTCCGTTCATTCCCTACTGTAACTGTAAGAGCTCAGTCGACTACCTAGCTAAACACCCTTCGTCCAAGTATTCCACCGGTATCCTCTTGGTCGAGAATGGCTAGTTGCGTGGACTTTCATCTAACATAACGTGTTCTAGCCGAGCATGGGTAATCTCCAATAGCTGGGAGCGGAACCTTCCCCCCGAAACTTGTCACTCTTCAGCTCCTCCCCTGAGTTGGAGAGTCTCTTCGCTCCTTCGCTTCTACAACTATGCCCCTACTTTCGGTACTGACTTTCCTTTCCACCTCAATCTTCGCTACTCTTACCCTCTCGCTACCTGATCTACTCCCACAGTTCGCTAACGGTCACCTGGATGAAAGGCTTTTCACGGTCAACGAAAATAGGCATCTTTCTCATCAATTGAACACCTACCAATTCATTACCCATGTTCTTTTTTTGCTAACGAGTATCAAAGCATATGGGATAACACAGGGATTGACAGACCAAGGATTCTTTTAAAGACTAGACTGAATGGCCAAAACTCCGCATCTGCTATCGTATCTTTTTCTCCCACAGATTCTCTATCTCCCACTGCACTGACTGACAGTCCTTGACTGACGGATCGACCAAGACCTATCGTGGTTAGCTTTATCTAACTCTAAAACAATCTTGACTTTACTCGAAGGGCGCCCTACCTTTCTTTTTTTTTTTGCTATCGTGTGAGGGTTGTCATAACTTGTGTCTATCCGCTGTTAAATGACTTAAAAGAGTCCTATCCTATCCTAAGGGTAGTCTCAAAGATAAGGGAGCCGTATTAGTTTTGATTAGCTGTCCCAGGCATTTCAAAAAGCTGGAGTTATAAACCCAGGCACGGAAAAAGGATTCATTTTTAGCAGTAGTAGTGAAAATGTGAAGTTCTATTATGCATTCGCAAGATCCGTAGAAGAGAAGGTGAAGGTCTTAGTTTGTGCCTCTTATAGTCTAGTGATGAATTCTTACCCTATACAGGACACTCCTAAGAAGCTAAAGAAAGGAGCTAACTATATAGAGGGCTGGCTAAGGATTCCCCGGGGAGGTCTCCAGTAGGGTCAGTTTACTAGTTGCTAATTTCCTGCTGGCGTAGTAAGGTTTGAAGTGAGTGATCCCACTTCTGATGTAAGTGATGCTATGTGCTCTTATCTGTCTGTTCTAACTGCTGTCCGTGTCCCCTCCATCTTTCTTTGCTCTGGGTTTTGCTTCCGAAACGAAAGGGTCTTAGACCTCAGCTTGGGAAAAGCATGGTTCAGGTAATTTATCTACGCGAGCCCTTCCCTTGATCTAGCGAGCCTGGTTTAGTTTCTTTCCATGACGGGCCAGGCATTTCAAGCCCTGGAGAAGGCGGAAGCTCAAAAAAAGTTATTCTGTCCCTCGATAGTAGGGCATATTATCTATGGATGGGATGGGAGCGGTCCAGACGAGCTTACTTCGATGGAGTTGCAGGCCCAAGGCCAGTTCCTTCTACAAGCGAGCCAGTTTCAGTTCCAATTCGAGTGATAAGGGTTGGAGTCCCGTAGAAAGATTCATCAAATAAATGGGCAATCTCCTTGGGCAAGCCCGTATATACCTCTTTCTTTGGAAAGCCAGAAAGGGCGACAGGATAAAGCGGTGGGATAGCGGGGTAAAGGTCAGGAGTATTTGCAGTTAGCTTGGAGGATGTGGGGTCAGAACCTTTTTTCTAATAGCATGGGATATGATCACAAGTGAAATGGGCACCAAGAGAAAATTCAATCGAGTACTCCTCTCCTTACAATCGAGATCTTCAAACCTCTCCTGGGGTAAAGGTAAATAAGAATAATCTATTTCTCCCAGTTATTGTGCTTGTATCGTTCTTGTATCAGTAGTCACAGCATTCCCCCCTTAGTTCCTGCTCGCTCCCTTTTAACACCATTGGAAAGGTCTCTGTAAGGCTCCAGCGTAGAGATAGCTTCCTTTCTTATTCTTAGCGAGGAATAGCCAGCCCCTCTTCGCGCGGATAAGGAATATTCCTGCTCCCTCTGGCCTTTATATTCTAGTGAGTGTTCCGTGAGTGGGTTCTCGATTTAGGCGGGCTATCAATCGACTATGAAAAATAAGATAAAGAAGAGGTCTTAGTCGACTATTAGGGAAGTTCAGAGTTCTTTGATTCATTCTAGCTCTTAGGGATGGCAGAAGATATAATAGATAGAGGGCTTAGTACACGTGGGACTTATGCCTTTCTTTTCGGATCAATGAGACAAGGAGTTACTCAGAGCTGTAGTTAGGGCCTTTGCCAAAGGAATGGAATGGAATGGGACCCCTTCTAAGCGAGTCAATCCCAGTAGAGGAAGGGCATTTCTTTCCTTAGTAGTTTGCTTTCATCCGAATTAGTGGTTTCAGATGGATTCGTCTTTTATGTAAATAGCCCACTGGAAGTAAAGTATAGTGTGGTTCCAC